GGGGCTAACTAGTAAAAAGCCTAGAACCGGAAGCGATCTTAGAAACCAATCGCGCCCCGGCAAAAAATCTCAATACCGTATTCGTTTAGAAGAAAAACAAAAATTGCGCTTTCATTATGGTCTTACAGAACAACAATTACTTAAATACGTTCGGATCGCCGGAAAAGCCAAAGGATCAACAGGTCAGGTTTTACTACAATTACTTGAAATGCGTTTAGATAACATCCTTTTTCGATTAGGTATGGCTTCGACTATTCCTCAAGCCCGCCAATTAGTTAACCACAGACATATTTTAGTTAATGGTCGTATAGTAGATATACCAAGTTATCGCTGCAAACCCCGAGATATTATTACAGTGAGGGATGAGCAAAAATCCAGGGCTCTGATTCAAAATTATCTTGATTCACCCCCCCGTGAGGAATTACCAAAACATTTGACTCTTCACCCATTCCAATATGAAGGATTAGTCAATCAAATAATAGATAGTAAATGGGTCGGTTTGAAAATAAACGAATTGCTAGTTGTAGAATATTACTCTCGTCAGACTTAACCCTAACTAAAATAACAAGGGTTCGGGCAATTTTGCCCCCTTAGTTTTGGCTTAAGTAAAGGGACCGGGGGTAAGTAAGGTAAGGGGTTTCATCTGGGGATTTTTCTCTTATTCATGTATCATAGATCGGTAGGGTATTTTCATTCCTTGTCGATTTTGTCCAGTATTTTTCGTACCACAGAAATTCGGGGTAGGGATAGATAATCTATATCAAAGAAAGGTCTAACTGTTGGAGTATCCATTCTTATTTGATGCATTGCAGTCAGTAACATTGGTGAATCAGTTGACGAGTACGGAAAGAGAGGGATTCGAACCCTCGGTAAACAAAAGTCTACATAGCAGTTCCAATGCTACGCCTTGAACCACTCGGCCATCTCTCCCACATAATGATTATGGCCCAAAAACCGAGTGAATAGTGAGTCATTCATATTATTTTGGATAGGTATGTACATTCAATTTTAACTCTAAAAATAGAAAACTTTTCATCAAAGAAAAATCCTTCCTCCGAGGCTGGGGATAAAGATAAATCCAAAAATTGTAAAATAAGGATATATATCTATTCATGTTTGCGAAGATGGTGTTTCCGCCCTTTCTAATATTTATACCGGATTAAATCACTCAATTGAAACGAATCCAATGATCGATATATTTTTTTTAGACTGTGTTTAATGGATACCTTTAAATCATGATTCTATTTAGTTTACACTATTATTCAATTTTCATAAAAATTATAAAATTCCTTTCCAGTTTTAGATTTTTCAACAACAACTCTTTACTCCAACTTCTTAACCCATAAATTTATTCCAAATTCATGAACCGCCCCCGGATTTTTTTTTATTGATTCCTGTCAAAAAGAAACAATTTGAGTAAAAGGTCTTTCTTTTTATTTTAATGAATCCGTTTTTATGTTATTTCGTACTGCACAATTCCTTTGTTTGTGGGATCGTTTTCTCACGAAAGGGAATTAAAATAAATTATAGAATTAATACACCTATGTCTAGATCTGGGATAAATGGAAATTTTATTGATAAAACCTTTTCAATTGTAGCCAATATCTTATTACGAATAATTCCGACAACTTCGGGAGAAAAAGAGGCATTCACCTATTACAGAGATGGTGCGATTTGATTATTTTTTTTTATATTTTTACCGCTCTCAGTCTTAAGAGAAAGACAACATTATTCGGGATAGGAAGAAAAAAATTATGGAAATAAATCTACGCTTGTTGAAGGTGAAGTTTGTAAATAAAACAACGCCTTCTGTCGTGTATCCCCGATTAATGCAGCCTCAGATGCTTCAATTGTCGATTCTAGAGTATTGAGCGAAAGGTTACACCTATGGGTTAGGTCAACCCTACTCCAATAGTACCAATAGGGGGCATAGGGGAAGAAGCACTACTCCTAGGAATCAACACACGAAAACTTTGTTATAAATTATCCCTTTTCCTTATCAGGATCGGGACTAACAATGGTTGGGACAACAAACATCCATCTCGTTCGTATTTTGGATACCCGTATAACCATCGAAGACTGTTGAAGTGACTAATTCCTGCAAATTAAAGGGCGTTGAAGACAAAGAAATTGTTGGAGTAACTTTTTTTATCTAATACCAACATGCTTGATGTTAAGGAAAGATCTTCTACAAGAAGGTTGGCTAGAGATTTCTTGTAAAAACACCAGCCCCGCTTAGTTTATAATGAGAATATTTCAGTCTTTTTGATTCCATGTATTATTATCATTATGCACATAAAGGAGGAGCCGTATGAGATGAAAATCTCATGTACGGTTCTGAAACGGAGATTCTTTGAATCGAATGACGACCGTAACGGATGTCGGCTCAATCCGAAGGAAATTATGCGGAAGCTTTACAGAATTATTATGAAGCTATGCGACTAGAAATTGATCCTTATGATCGAAGTTATATACTCTATAACATAGGCCTTATCCACAC